TTTGTCTTACGCTCAAATGTTAGTATTGCGGTATTATTGTGAATTTTTCCTCCTAATTTTTAGGCTATGCGTGGGAGCGGTGAAAAATTTTATGAGTGTTATATATAATAGGCGACGGCATAAGTCAACCCTACCTAAACTTGTTGACTTTGATGCGCTTGGTTGAGCCTTCCTTGGTTTTGGGGTTTAACAAGGATAACAGGATTCTCTGAGCGTAGGGGGTAGGGGGGTTTAACGCGCGAAAACCAAGGGGGGGCATATAGTATAAGTATGTGTTGAGTAAGAATATGTTATGCACTTGAGATAAACATATGTAATTCTTAAATTATGTCTGTAAATCATTAAGTTATATGTGACTTACAAGGAAAATGTTCAACCTTGATTAACAGTTGTGCCTGCACTCTGAAATGCAAGTTGAAAGGAAACCTTTAAAAAATACCAAATGCATATAAAATAATGCTTGGCATGGGGGGTAACGAGCCGTATGTACTACACCATGAATCAGATGCCAGTATAACTAACTTAATAATGGAATTTCCAGCGATGCCCCTGAAATGGGAATCAGATGCAAGTAATAGTTCACTAAATACCGTATGACCAATTTAAGTCCCTGATTCTATCATGCATTTTTAACATTTAATTAAATCATTGGTGGTTTCTTACTACATTAATTATTTTATTATAAATGATAGTTGGGTCAGGCAAAGTAAAATTTTGAGGACCATGTTGGGGTAGGTCATGGATATGTTTGTTGTATATAATTTAATGTTTGATGGGATTTTTATGTGTTATGTAAAAGCTTAGAATTTAGTACATGCTTTATGGTTAAAATCTTGCAATGGTGTTAATACATAGCATATTGCGTGATACAGCATTATATATGCTGTGTAATATACAGAAAATAGTTTAATTTAGAATTCTGGCTTTGGGAGCCAGGGGTAAGAGTTAGAATCTCTTTTTTCTGGCGCTAGGGAGGATTTTGACCTCCGATCTTCGGTTTACAAGACCGATGCTTTATGTTAAGCTACTAGGGCAAGCTTATTTTAGAATTTTGTTCTCAAATCATCCTGCTATTGGCATCAGGATTAGGAATAATGCGAAATACAGGATGGATGCGATTTGTCCAATGATGATAAATGGGTGTTCTACTGGCATTCCTCCAATTCATGTAAGAATAATTATGTCTGCAACTAATGTCCAGAAGAGGAATTGGGTCAGGGGTCGGAATGTTAGGCCTCGTTGTTTTGATGTGTGAAGAATTGGGACTACTATTAGCACTAAGATAGAGAATAATAGGGCTAGGACCCCTCCTAATTTGTTAGGGATTGACCGCAGGATAGCGTAGGCAAATAAAAAATATCATTCTGGCTTAATATGAGGGGGAGTCACTAGTGGATTTGCGGGGGTGAAGTTTTCTGGGTCTCCTAGTAGGTTGGGTGAGAATAATGCTAGTGATGTTAGTGCTAGCAGTATAACTACGAAGCCTAGTAAGTCTTTGTAAGAGAAGTATGGATGAAAGGTAATTTTGTCTGCGTCTGAATTTAGGCCTGCCGGGTTGTTTGAGCCGGTTTCGTGAAGGAATAGGAGGTGGATGATGGTTGCGGCGGCGACAATGAATGGCAGTAGGAAGTGGAAGGCGAAGAATCGTGTAAGTGTTGCATTGTCTACAGAGAAGCCACCTCAGATCCATTGCACAAGTATATCTCCAACATATGGGACTGCTGAGAGTAGGTTAGTAATTACTGTAGCGCCTCAGAATGATATTTGTCCTCACGGTAAGACGTATCCAACGAAGGCTGTCATTATTACTAGCAGGAATAGGACTACTCCAATATTTCAGGTTTCTTTGTATAAGTATGACCCGTAGTAAAGTCCTCGGGCAATATGTATATAAAGGCAGATGAAGAAGAATGATGCCCCGTTGGCGTGTATGTTTCGGATTAATCATCCGTAGTTGACGTCTCGGCAAATATGGACGACAGATGAAAAGGCGGTGGAGATGTCAGATGTGTAGTGCATAGCTAGGAATAATCCGGTGAGGATTTGTGTAATTAGACATAGTCCAAGAAGTGATCCAAAGTTTCATCATACTGAGATGTTGGAGGGGGCTGGGAGGTCAACTAGTGCGTCGTTAGCAATTTTGATTAATGGGTGGGTTTTTCGTAGGCTTGCCATTAGTGGTTCTTATAGTTGAATAACAACAGTGGTTCTTCAAGTCACTAGTCTCGGTTAAAATCCGAGTGAGAATTATGACTTATTTTGTTTCTTTATTATTAATAGCTTTAATTGTAGGTTTAGTTGCTGTGGCATCAAATCCTGCCCCCTATTTTGCTGCATTTGGGTTAGTAGTGGCGGCTGGGGTTGGGTGTGGGGTGCTTGTTGGGCATGGCGGGTCTTTCTTGTCTTTAGTCCTTTTTTTAATTTATTTAGGTGGTATGTTAGTTGTATTTGCTTACTCGGCAGCTTTAGCCGCTGAGCCATTCCCTGAGGCGTGGGGAGATCGTTCCGTAGTTGGGTATGTTTTGATTTACCTTTTAGGGGTAGGCTTGGTGGCAGGGTTATTTTGAGAGGATTGATATGTTGGGTCTTGGGTGGCTGTTGATGGTTTAAAGGAGTTTTCTGTGTTGCGGGGGGATACTAGTGGTGTTGCCATGATATATTCGTCTGGAGGTGGAATGTTGGTTATTTGTGCCTGAGTGTTATTGTTGACCTTGTTTGTAGTATTGGAATTAACTCGTGGGCTTGGTCGGGGCACTCTTCGAGCTGTTTAGATGGTCGCTATAAGGATGGCAATTGTAGTAGAGAGTAGAAAGATTGTCAGATAGGTTTTAATTATCCCTCGTTGGGCGTCACTGATGGTTTTGGCCATTTTAATTTGGGCGGAGGAGACTCCTTTTGGTCCTGAGGCTTCGAACCAGGTTTGGTCAACTAATTGGGTGGCAATTGATTGTCCCAGGGTTAGGTTAAGTTTAGGGATATGGCGGTGGATAATTGCTGGGAAGTAGCCTAACATGTTTGAGAAGTGGTGGGTAGAGGTTATAGGGTTAATTTTAAATTGCTTGTTGGTTAACATTGTTAGCTCTATGGCCGTTAAGAGTCCTACGACTGTTACTGCAAGGGCAGCTATTTTTAAGGTTATTGGCATGGTTATGATTGGGGTTTTTGTTGGTAGGAAGTTTGAAGTGATAATTAGTCCTGCAAGGATGCTTCCTCAGGCAAGTCGTTTGATTGGGTTAATTACTGACGGGTTATTTTCATTGATAGGTGATAAGGGCAGGAACCGTGGTGAGCCCATTGTGACGAAGAAGACTACCCGGAAGCTATATACAGCGGTAAATGAGGTGGCGATGAGTGTTAGGGTGAGGGCCCAGGCGTTTAGGTAAGAGGTATTTAGGGCTTCAATAATGGCGTCTTTAGAGAAAAATCCTGCTAGGAAGGGGGTGCCTGTCAGTGCCAGGCTTCCGATAGTCAAACAAGTTGAGGTAAATGGTAGGAGGTTTTGTAGTCCACCTATTTTTCGGATATCTTGTTCGTCGTTGAGGCTGTGGATAATTGATCCGGAACATAAAAATAGTATTGCTTTAAAGAATGCGTGCGTGCAGATGTGTAAGAAAGCGAGTTGGGGCTGGTTTAGGCCAATAGTGACTATTATTAGGCCTAGCTGGCTTGAGGTTGAGAATGCTACGATTTTCTTAATGTCGTTTTGGGTTAAGGCACATGCGGCGGTAAATAAGGTGGTTAGGGCTCCTAGGCAGAGGCAGATTGTCAATGCCAGTGCATTATTTTCTATGATGGGGTGAAGGCGAATTAAGAGGAAAATACCAGCAACGACCATGGTGCTGGAGTGGAGTAGGGCAGAGACTGGTGTGGGGCCCTCCATGGCGGAGGGCAGTCAAGGGTGGAGGCCAAATTGTGCTGATTTTCCTGTGGCTGCCAGGATAAGACCGATTAGCGGGAGGGTTATATCGGAGGATTTTGATAGGAAGAAGATTTGTTGAATTTCTCAGGAGTTTAGGTTTATTGCAATTCAGGCTATGCTTATGATTAGTCCGATGTCTCCCACTCGATTGTAGAGGACGGCTTGGAGTGCTGCTGTGTTGGCGTCTGCTCGGCCATATCATCAGCCGATTAGGAGAAAGGATATGATTCCAACTCCTTCTCATCCAATGAATAGTTGGAATATGTTGTTAGCGGTTACAAGAATAATTATGGCTACTAGGAATAGTAGGAGATATTTAAAGAATCGATTTATGTTGGGGTCAGAGTGTATGTATCATGATGCAAATTCAAGAATCGATCAAGTCACATATAGGGCAATAGGTGTGAAGATCAGGGAGTAGTGGTCAAATTTAAAGCTAATGTTAATGTCGAATATAGCAGTATTTATTCAGTGTCAGTTGGTTACAATGGTTTCGGCGCCTTGGTCTAGGAAAAGTATAAGGGGAAGAAGACTAATAAAAAATGCTGTGCTAACGGCGGTTTTTACATGGGTTGTTGCTCAGTCTTGGTTTTTAGGGGTTGGGCTGAGTGTGGTTAGGAGGGGGTAGATTAGGGTTGCAATTACTAGGACAAGAGAGGAGGATAATATTAGGGTTGTTGAGTGCATAGCTTCCACTTGGATTTGCACCAAGAGTTTTTGGTTCCTAAGACCAATGGATGAGCTGTTATCCTTTAGAAGCAAGAAAGCCACGGAGTTTAGCCGTGGATGAAAGAATTAGCAGTGCTTTCTGCCTCGGGCCTTTCTCGGTGAGTAAGAGGATTTTAACCTCTGTTGTTAGAATCACAATCTAAAGTTTTTAGTTAAACTATACTTACTAGTAGCATCAGCCTCACATAAGTTCTGGTTTTGTTACCAGGAGAAGGACTGGGACCAGATGGAGGGTTATTAACAGGTGTTCTCGGGTGTGAAATGGTGGAAGTCCTGTAATATGACTTGGGGAGGGCCCTCGTTGGGACATTAGAAATAGGTACAGGGAATAGCCCGCTGTAATTAGTGTCCCTACTCCTGTGAGTGCAATAGTTCATGGGGATCAGTTGAATAGGGTTGAGATAATTATGAGTTCTCCTATAAGATTGGGGAGGGGTGGTAATGCTAGGTTAGCAAGGTTAGCGATGAATCATCAGACTGCTGTTAGTGGGAAAATTATCTGGAGTCCTCGGGCTAGAAGTATTGTTCGGCTGTGAGTGCGCTCGTAGGCGGTGTTGGCCAAGCAGAATAGTGCAGAGGATACTAATCCGTGGGCAATTATAAGAATAATGGCTCCGGTAAATCCTCATGGGGTTTGAATTAGAATACCTCCTGCTACCAAGCCCATGTGGCTGACGGATGAGTAAGCAATTAAGGATTTTAAGTCTGTCTGGCGTAGACAGATTGACCCGGTTATGATGATTCCTCATAGGGCTAAGATAATAAATGGGTAGGCTAGTTCTTTTGAGAGTGGGTCTAGTATAACCATTATTCGCATTATTCCGTAGCCTCCAAGCTTCAATAGGACGGCGGCCAGAATTATTGAGCCTGCTACGGGGGCTTCAACGTGGGCTTTTGGTAATCATAGATGGACTCCATAGAGGGGTATTTTAACCAGGAAGGCAATTAAACATCCGGCCCATCAGATGCTATGACCTCAAGAGTTGAGTGTTAGTGGCTGAGAGTATTGCAGGATTAGTATTGATAGGGTTCCTGTCGATTGTTGTAAAAGAAGGAGGGCGACTAGGAGGGGCAGAGATCCTGCTAAAGTATAGAAAAGGAAATAGGTCCCTGCGTTCAAGCGTTCAGCCTGGTTTCCTCAGCGTGTAATAATAATTAGAGTGGGGATAAGTGTGGCTTCAAATATAATATAGAATATAATGACCTCTGTGGCCCCAAATGCTATAATGAGGAATGTTTGTAGAGATGCTAGTAGGGTAATATATAGGCGTTGCCGGTTAATGGGTTCGGGATTAATATGATTTTGGCTAGCTAAGATTATTAGAGGAAGAAGTCAGCACGTAAGGATTAAAAGGGGGGTGGACAGGGGGTCTGTGGCTAGGTATGAGTTTGCAGCTGTTCACCCGGTTTCTGATGTCCACTTCAATCAAGTAAGGCTAATAAGGGCAATTAGTAGGCTTTGTGCAGTCGTTGTTGATCAGAGTCATTTAGGTGATGATAGTCAGATTGTTGGGAATAGCATGATTGTGGGGACTAACACTTTTAGCATTGTAGGAGATTAAGGTTTTGTAGGTGGTCGGTCCCGTGGGTCCGAGCTGTGGCTACGAGGAGGGCTAAACCTGCGCTGGCTTCACAGGCAGACAGGGCTAGAAGTAATATTGGGGCTGCAGAAAATATGGTTGCCTCGAATTGTATGGCTCATAGGGCTAATGCAATGAATAGGGATAATATTATACCTTCTAGGCATAAAAGGGCTGAGAGTAGGTGGGTGCGGTGAAATGCAAGGCCTATCAGTCCTAATGCAAAGGCTGAGCTAAAACTGAAATGTACGGGTGTCATAGGGGAGCTGCGGAGTTAAACCACAATTTTCTGAGCCGAAATCAGAGGTCTTATGTTGGACTAACCCCCCTTATTCGGCCCATTCTAGGCCTCCTTGGACTCATTCGTACACTAATCCTAGTGTAAGTAAGATAAGTACTGCTGTGGCCCAGAAGAAGGTTCCGGCGGGGTTGTGGAGTTGGTCTCCTCATGGTAGAGGGAGGAGGAGGGCAATTTCTAGGTCAAAAAGTAGAAATAGGATGGCGACCAGGAAAAATCGGAGGGAAAATGGGAGTCGGGCTGATCCCAGGGGGTCAAAGCCACATTCGTAGGGTGAGAGCTTTTCTGCGTCCGGGTTTATCTGGGGGAGTCAAAATGATACGGTTGCTAGAATTATGGAAAGGGCTACTGTAATTATTAGGATTGTAATTACTAGATTCATTGTCTTTCCTTGGGTTTGAACCAAGACTAAATGATTGGAAGTCATTTGTACTATTTAAATACTAGAAAGACATGAGCCTCATCAGTAGATTGAGACGTAGAGGAATAATCATACTACGTCAACGAAATGTCAATATCATGCGGCAGCTTCAAAGCCAAAGTGATGTTCAGATGTGAAGTGGTATTGGATTTGTCGGAGCAGGCAGACTGCCAAGAAGGAGGAGCCGATGATTACGTGCAGGCCATGGAATCCTGTGGCAACGAAGAATGTTGAGCCATATACGCCGTCTGCAATTGTAAAAGGGGCTTCATAATATTCTATGGCCTGTAGGGCAGTAAAGTAAAGTCCCAGAAGAATTGTTAGTGTGAGGGATTGAATGGCTTGTTTTCGTGCCCCTTCTATTAAGCTGTGGTGTGCCCAGGTTACTGTGACTCCAGATGCTAATAGGACGGCTGTGTTGAGTAGTGGGACCTCAAATGGGTCTAAGGTAATGATACCAGTTGGGGGTCAGCAGCCTCCTAGTTCAGGTGTGGGTGCCAAGCTTGAGTGGTAGAAAGCTCAGAAAAATCCTAGGAAGAAGAATACTTCTGATGTGATGAATAGGATCATGCCGTAGCGTAGGCCTTTTTGTACTGGGGGTGTGTGGTGACCTTGAAATGTTCCTTCTCGGATGATGTCTCGTCATCACTGGTACATGGTAAGAAGCAGGAGGACTGTCCCCAGGGTTATTAGTGTAGTTGAGTGGAAGTGAAACCAGGTTGCTAGGCCGGATGTTATTAATAAAGCTCCGACTGCCCCGGTTAGTGGTCATGGGCTTGGATCAACCATATGATATGCATGTGCTTGGTGGGCCATTAGACGTTTTCTTGAAGGTAGAGGCTTAGTAGGAGAACGAAGACGTAGGCTTGAATTATTGCTACTGCGACTTCTAGCAGGGTTAACAGGAATAGTACAGCTGCTGTTAGGATTGCTACTGTTGGCATTATTGGGAGGAGGACATATACGGCGGTGGCGATAAGTTGAATTAATAGGTGTCCGGCGGTGAGGTTGGCTGTTAGTCGGACCCCTAGGGCAAGAGGTCGAATAAACAAGCTAATTGTTTCGATAATAATTAGTACAGGAATTAGTGGGATGGGGGTGCCTTCCGGTAGCAGGTGTCCTAGTGCAACTGTTGGTTGATTACGTATTCCAATAATTACAGTAGCAAGTCATAGTGGGACTGCGAGTCCTATGTTTAATGATAGTTGTGTTGTAGGGGTGAAGGTGTAAGGTAACAGCCCTAGCATATTAATGGTAATTAAGAATACTATTAGTGAGGCGAATAGGAGCGCTCACTTGTGACCTCCCATGTTCAATGGGAGTAAGAGTTGATTGGTAAATCGGTTAATAAATCATCCTTGAAGGGTGATTAGGCGGCTATTAATTCATCGAGCTGATGGGGTTGGGAATAATACTCATGGGAGTGCAATTGCGATTGCAATTAGTGGAATACCTAGAAAGTAGGGGCTTGCAAATTGGTCGAAGAAGCTTATTGTCATGGTCAGTCTCAGGATTCAGTTTTGTGTTTTTCAGAGTCCAGGGTTGCTGGCTCGTTTGGTGAGGTGTGGCTTATTACTTTAGTGGGGATGACGATGAGAAACACCAGTCATGAAAATACTAAGATTGCAAATCAGGGGGCAGGGTTTAATTGAGGCATTTCACTAGAGGTGGTCGGGAGTCACCATTCTTTGGCTTAAAAGGCCAACGCTTGGACCCAGGTTTAGCTTTCTAGCGAGGCATCTTCTAGTATGACTGAAGACCAGTTTTCGAAGTGTTCTAGTGGGACGGCTTCTACTACGATTGGTATAAAGCTGTGATTCGCGCCGCAGATTTCGGAGCATTGTCCATAAAACACGCCTGGTCGGGAGGCGATAAAGGCTGTTTGGTTTAGGCGCCCTGGGACAGCGTCTATTTTTACCCCGAGTGATGGAACGGCTCAGGAGTGGAGTACATCTTCGGCTGATACAAGAACTCGGATGGGGGATTCTATGGGTACAACTATTCGGTGGTCTGTTTCTAATAGTCGAAATTGTCCTGGTGTCAGGTCTTGAGTTGGGATTATGTATGAGTCAAAACCTAAATTTTCGTAATCAGTATATTCGTAGCTTCAGTATCATTGATGACCTATTGCTTTGATAGTTAAGTGCGGATCATTGATTTCATCTATAAGATAAAGAATTCGTAATGAAGGGAATGCAATTAATACAAGAATTACGGCTGGTAGAACAGTCCATACAATTTCGATTTCTTGGGAGTCTAGGATATATTTGTTAGTTAGTTTTGTTGATACTATTGCAACAATAATATAAAGTACTAAAGTGCTAATTAAAAAAACAATTATTAAAGCATGATCATGAAAATGAAGAAGCTCTTCTATAACGGGTGATGCCGCGTCTTGGAATCCTAATTGTGTGGGATGTGCCATTAAGCTTAAAGCTCAGGATATGCAGGAGTTTAACCTGCTATTCCACCCTGACAAAGTGGTGTAATTTACGAGTTTACTAATATCCCATAAGGAAGTGGCAGAGTGGCTATGTAACTGGCTTGAAACCAGAGTACGGGGGTTCAAATCCTCCCTTCCTCGATTAATTTGATTGAACTTGTACAAATGCTGGCTCCTCGAATGTATGATATGGGGGTGGGCATCCGTGTAGTCATTCCACATTTGTTATAGTTAGCTCTACAGATGAGACTTCTCGTTTAGCGGCAAAGGCTTCTCATAGAATAAATAAGAACATAATGACTGCTACTAATGAAATAAGAGATCCGATAGAAGATACTGTGTTTCACAGGGTGTAAGCATCTGGGTAGTCCGAGTACCGTCGCGGCATTCCTGCTAATCCCAGGAAGTGTTGAGGGAAGAAAGTAAGATTGACGCCAATAAATATTACTCCAAAGTGGATTTTTGTTCAAGTACTGTGTAGTGTATAGCCGGTAAATAGTGGGAATCAATGCACAAAGGCGGCTATAATGGCAAACACGGCCCCTATTGATAAGACGTAGTGGAAGTGTGCAACTACGTAGTATGTATCATGCAGAACAATATCTAGTGATGAGTTAGCCAGAACAATTCCAGTTAGGCCTCCGACAGTAAATAAGAAGATGAAGCCAAGAGCTCAGAGCATGGGTGTCTCTCATTTAATAGAGCCTCCGTGAAGTGTAGCTAGTCAGCTGAAGACTTTAACGCCAGTCGGGATGGCAATAATTATAGTTGCTGATGTGAAATATGCACGTGTATCTACGTCCATTCCTACTGTGAACATGTGGTGAGCTCATACAATAAATCCTAATAGGCCGATGGCCATCATAGCTCATACCATTCCCATATATCCAAATGGCTCTTTTTTACCGGCGTAATATGCTACAACATGGGAGATAATGCCGAAGCCTGGTAGGATTAGAATATATACTTCGGGGTGACCAAAGAATCAGAATAGGTGTTGGTATAGGATTGGGTCTCCTCCTCCGGCAGGGTCAAAGAATGTGGTGTTTAGATTTCGGTCTGTTAAGAGCATAGTAATCCCTGCAGCCAGGACGGGGAGCGACAAAAGTAGAAGGACTGCTGTTACTAATACTGCCCATACGAATAGGGGAGTTTGGTACTGAGAGATGGCTGGGGGTTTCATATTAATAGTAGTAGTAATAAAGTTGATTGCCCCAAGGATGGAGGATACACCTGCCAAGTGGAGGGAGAAAATGGTCAAGTCTACGGATGCCCCTGCGTGGGCAAGATTACCCGCCAGGGGCGGGTAGACCGTCCACCCCGTTCCAGCCCCGGCTTCAACACCTGATGAGGCCAGTAGTAGGAGGAAGGATGGTGGTAGGAGTCAGAAGCTTATGTTGTTTATTCGGGGGAAGGCCATGTCGGGGGCTCCGATTATCAGCGGCACCAATCAGTTTCCAAAGCCTCCAATAAGGATGGGCATTACTATAAAGAAGATTATGACGAAGGCGTGTGCAGTAACAATAACATTGTAGATCTGGTCATCTCCTAGGAGAGATCCTGGTTGGCTTAGTTCGGCTCGAATTAGTAGGCTAAGGGCGGTACCGACTATTCCGGCTCAGGCACCGAAAATTAAATAAAGGGTGCCAATGTCTTTGTGGTTGGTAGAGAAGAATCAGCGTGTGATTGCCACAGGTAGGATAGCCTAAGTCAGGCGGCGGGTTGTAGCCCCGAAGATAGAGGTTTGAGTCCTCTTTCTATCAAGCCCCGTGGTGGAGAACACACTAGATTGCAAATCTTGAGACGCAGATTAACGTCTGCCGGGGCTTTCCCGCCTTACTCGGCTACGGCGGGAAAGTAGATGAATGCTCGCTGGTTTGGGCGCTTAGCTGTTAACTAAGAGTTTGTAGGATCGAGGCCTTCTCATCTAGTAAGGCCTTAGCTTAATGAAAGTGTCTGAGTTGCATTCAGAAGATGTGGGATAGAGTCCCGCAGGTCTTATCAGGGACTAGGAGATTTTAACTCCTACTTAAAGCTTTGAAGGCTTTTGGTCTAAATTATCCTAAGTCCCTATCAGGTTAATGAGAGTAGTGTGGGGGTAATTGGTAATAATGCGAGGGTAAATATTGCGGATGTGGCCAGGGTGAGGGTTAGTTGGGTTGTTTGTACTCGTCAAGGTGCGGAGGCATTGGTTGTGTTTGGAGAGATGGTGAGGGCTATTGCGTAACACAGTCGTAGGTAGAAGTACAGGCTTAGTAGGGCGGCTAGGGCTATAATTGTTGCTGTTAGCGGTAATTCTTGTTTGGCCAGTTCTTGTATAATTAGTCATTTTGGTATAAATCCTGTTAGTGGTGGTAGACCACCTAGGGAGAGTAGGGTTAGGGTTGTGGTTAGGGCTAGGATGGGGGCTTTGGATCACATTGTTGCTAGTGTCTCGATTTTTGTGGCGGATGCTATTTTTATTGACAGGAATGCTGTGAGTGTCATGAAGATATATGTGGCTAGGGCTAGTAAGGTTAGTTGGGGGGAGTATTGTAGGATAATAATTATTCATCCTATATGTGCAATTGAGGAGTAGGCTAGGATTTTTCGTACCTGGGTCTGGTTTAATCCCCCTCAGCCCCCTACAAGTGTTGATAATAGTCCTAAAAGTATGAGGATAGTTGGGTTTATGGTGGGTGCTACTTGTATAATTAAAGCGAATGGGGCAAGTTTTTGTCAGGTGGAGAGGATCAGTCCTGTGAGCAGGTCTAGTCCTTGGAGGACTTCTGGGAGTCAGAAGTGTATTGGTGCGAGGCCAATTTTTAGGGCTAGAGCAATTATTATTATTGCGGAGGCTATTGGGTGGGCTAAGTTAGAGATACCTCATTCGCCTACTAGTCATGCGTTTGTTGTGGCGGCGAAGAGGATTATAGCTGCGGCGGTTGCTTGGGTTAAGAAATATTTGGTGGTGGCTTCTACTGCTCGTGGGTGGTGTTGTTGAGCTATCAGAGGGATAATTGCAAGGGTATTAACTTCCAGGCCCATTCAGGCAAGTAATCAGTGGGAGCTGGCAAAGGTTAGGGTGGTGCCGAGTCCTAGGCTAGATACTAAGATAAGGAGCACGTAGGGGTTCATTGATATGGGATGGATTTTAACCGTCATGTTCGGGGTATGGGCCCGAAAGCTTATTTAGCTGACCTTATCTGTAGAAAGTGGTGTAGAGGAAGCACCAGGAGTTTTGATCTCCTGAGTATGGGTTCGATTCCCTTCTTTCTAGGAACTGGGGGGACTTTAACCCCCATAAGCCACCCTATCAAAGTGGTCCTTAGGAATTCAGGCACGGTTCCTTTTGGTTTACAGCTGAGGGGGTAGGCCTGCTAGTGCGATTGGCAGGGCGGTGTGTCAAAGGACCAGGGCTAGCGTTAGGGGCAGGAAGCTTTTTCATACTAGGTGCATAAGTTGATCATATCGGAATCGTGGGTAAGAGGCTCGAACTCATAAAAACACTATCGATAGGAGTGCGGCCTTGAACATGAGGTTAATAGTTGTGAGTTCTGGTATGGTCGGTAAGTTTGTTGCGCCTAGAAATAGGATTGCTGATAGAGTGTTTATTAGGAGGATGTTGGCGTATTCGGCTAGGAAAAATAGGGCGAATGGCCCTCCGGCATATTCTACGTTGAAGCCGGATACTAGTTCTGACTCGCCTTCTGTTAGGTCGAAGGGCGCTCGGTTTGTTTCTGCTAGGGTGGAAATATATCATATTGCGGCTAGTGGTCATGCGGGGATGAGAAGTCAGATACCTTCTTGGGTAATACTAAATGTTTGTAGTGTATAACCTCCGGAGAAGATGATAATTGAGAGAAGGATAAGGCCCAGGCTTACTTCGTATGAGATTGTCTGGGCTACGGCCCGTAGGGCCCCAATTAGGGCATATTTTGAGTTTGATGCTCATCCTGAACCTAGAATTGAGTAGACGGCCAGGCTTGATAAGGCTAGGATAAACAGGATACCTAGGTTAAGGTCTGTTACTGGGTGAGGTATTGGGAGGGGTGCTCACAGGGTTATGGCTAAGGTTAGTGCTAGTATAGGGGTTAATAAGAATAATAATGGGGAGGATGTAGACGGGCGGATTGGCTCTTTAATAAATAGTTTTACACCGTCGGCGATTGGCTGTAGTAGGCCATAAGGTCCTACGATATTGGGTCCTTTGCGGAGTTGCATATATCCTAGTACTTTTCGTTCGATTAATGTGAGGAAGGCTACGGCGAGTAAAACTGGAACGATATATGCAAGGGGGTTAATTAGGTGTGTGAGTAGAGTGTTTAGCATGAACTAAGAAGAGGATTTGAACCTCTGGCTGAAAGGGCTTAGGCCTTTTGCAATTACCATGCTCTGCCATCTTAGTGTGGCCTTATTTTGGCATCAGTTTTGTCCCCCTTTGTTTAATTAAGTTGACTTCATTAATTAGGGGTAAGGCGTGCTTTTAGCATGGGCCTTCTTTTTCCGGTCCTTTCGTACTAGGAAAAGTGGCGTTACAGATAGAAACTGACCTGGATTGCTCCGGTCTGAACTCAGATCACGTAGGACTTTAATCGTTGAACAAACGAACCCTTAATAGCGGCTGCACCATTAGGATGTCCTGATCCAACATCGAGGTCGTAAACCCTCTTGTCGATATGGACTCTTGAAGAGGATTGCGCTGTTATCCCTAGGGTAACTTGGTTCGTTGATCGATCTGGGGGATCGGATCATACTTGGTCAGATTTTCTGTGGCTTAGAAATGTCTTTCTTGGTTTTAGGGTGGTCCCAGTCCACTTGGAGGATTTATTGTTCTCCGCGGTCGCCCCAACCGAAGGTAAAATTCCACTTACTATTAGGTTTGCACTTACTAATAAAGTTGTTTAACGTAGATGGGTTTGTACCTTAAGCTCCAAAGGGTCTTCTCGTCTTGTAGTTTTATGCCCGCTTCTGCACGGGCAGATCAATTTCACTGACTTGATGGGGGAGACAGTTAAGCCCTCGTTTGGCCATTCATACGGGTCTTCATTTAAAAGACAAGTGATTGCGCTACCTTTGCACGGTCAAAATACCGCGGCCGTTGAACATGTAGTCACCGGGCAGGCTGGACCTCCTATACGTGGCTATTTGCAGGAGGCGATGTTTTTGGTAAACAGGCGAGGCTTGTGTTTGCCGAGTTCCTTCCCTATCTTTTAGTCTTTCCAGGATAGCACTCCAGTGTGGGATTAACGATGTAGTAGTGCGGGGTTTTCTTGATTTTCTTTGGGTCCGCATTGCCCTCTTTGTATGGGTTCGTTAAGTTCCAGTGGTTTGTCCGGTCTGGCTTACACTTATGCTTGGAGAGGTTTAGTAGTCCTCTTGTTACTCATTTTAGCATGGTCTCCTCCATGTTAGCATGGAGTGGCCCATTATTTTTAAGGGAGTTGGATTTTTTATCAGAATAATAAACTTTGTATCATCTGAGCTTTAACGCTTTCTGTTTAGGTGGCTGCTTTTAGGCCCACTAGGACGATTAATTTTGAGAAGTATGATCCTTATCCTCTTGTTAAGGTTGTGTCCTTGGTTAAAGGGGCTGTACCCCCTTCAACTAACTCTCGTGCTTCTCTTTTATGCTTTATTATAAGTTTTTATTTTTGAGTAAAGGGGCACGAGGCTGAACTTCTATCCATTTCTTGGGCAACCAGCTATCACCAAGTTCGGTAGGTCTGTCACCTCTACCCGGGGCTCTTCCCACTCTTTTGCCACAGAGACGGGTTGGCCCTATAGGCTGTCCCGGGGTAGCTCACTTGGTTTCGGGGGTTCAAACTAAAAATCTTTTTGCTTGTGGGGTGCTTGCTAAATCATGATGCAAAAGGTACGAGGGGGAGTCTCTGCTTTTATTTGCTTATATGGATTATTTCATTACTTTTTCATCTTTCCCTTGCGGTACTTTCTCTATTGCTTGAAGAACCTTTTCCGTCTCCCGTACTAGGGTGGAAGAATGATTTGGTTTGTTGGTTTAGGTCAGTTTTATATTATTTATATCATTTGATTAGTTTTGGTGGTTAAGCTAGCTGTTTGGCTCAGGACGATCCAGCTTGCATGGATGTCTTCTCGGTGTAAGGGAGATGCTTAACTATCTCAGCCACGTCCTGTGATCCAAGTGCACCTTCCGGTACACTTACCATGTTACGACTTGCCTCCCCTTGTTTATGCTTTCTTGTTAAATACGTTTATTGCTTAGTGACGGGGAGAGTGACGGGCGGTGTGTACGCGCCTCAGAGCCAGGTTCAAAAGGACACTCTATTTCCTTTTTACTACTAAATCCTCCTTTGAGTAAGTTTTCAGTGTACTGTTCGTGAGTATTCTATGTTAGAAAATGTAGCCCATCTCTTCCCACTCCATACGCTACACCTCGACCTGACGTTTTGGATAAGTATCCTTTGGGCTTACTGTTAGTCCTTCACAGGGTAAGCTGACGACGGCGGTATATAGGCGGGGGTGACTAGAAGTGGTGAGGTTTAACGGGGATTATCGGTTCTAGGACAGGCTCCTCTAGGGGGTCTAAGGCACCGCCAAGTCCTTTGGGTTTTAAGCTAGCGCTCGTAGTACCCTGGCGGACGTTGTTGTAGTTTAACGTCTAAGTTTATGGCTGAGCATAGTGGGGTATCTAATCCCAGTTTGTTTCTCAGTTTTCGTGGGTTCAGGTGGGCTATGTTAAAGCTACTTTCGTTTTTGAACTTCGGATGCTCAGGAGCGTATAACGGCTGAAAGACCCTTTGGCTTTATTTTTGCTTTCCTTAACCACCCTTTACGCCGGTGGCTAGCAACTGGGGCCTCTCGTATAACCGCGGTGGCTGGCACGAGTTTTACCGGCCCTCTTAGCACTAACTAAGTCAAGTTTTCACTTATGGCTTAATGTCTATCACTGCTGAATTCCCTTGGGGGTGTGGCGTGGCGAGGCGTCTTGGGCTAATGGTTGTGCCTGATGCCCGCTCCTCGTCCCCGGGTGGGGGATTAAGGGCGTTTTCACAGGGCTGCGGATACTTGCATGTGTAAGTTGTGCTAAAGCTGATAGTAAGGTCAGGACCAAGCCTTTGTGCATGCGGAGCTTTCTAGGGCCCATCTTAGCATCTTCAGTGCTATGCTTTATATTAAGCTACGCTAGC